AATAATTAGGGAGTCAACCGTTTCGTTTTGGGGATAGAGGGACTTGAACCCTCACGATTTCTAAAGTCGACGGATTTTCCTCTTACTATAAATTTCATTGTTGTCGATATTGACATGTATAATGGGACTCTATCTTTATTCTCGTCCGATTAATCAATTCTTAAAAAGATCTATCAGACTATGATGGAGTGAATGATTTGATCAATGAATATTCGATTCTTTTTTCAATTTTTAATCGATTCACAACAATTCTTTCGTTTTTCATATAAATATAAAAAAATACAGATTCGAGCCGTCATTAATCATTTGGAGATAGTATTGCAGTACTATACGTATGCATATAGGTTTATCCTTCATCCTTTCGGAAGTTTCGATGTAAGGATTCCTTTACTAACACAATGCAGCCAACTCCATTTGTTAGAACAGCTTCCATTGAGTCTCTGCACCTATCCTTTTTTATTCTCGGTTTATGAAACCCTTGTTTGTTTTAATAAAACAGGATTTGGCTCAGGATCGCCCATTTTTAATTCCAGGGTTTCTCTGAATTTGAAAGTTCTCACTTGGTAGGTTTCCATACCAAGGCTCAATCCAATTAAGTCCGTAGCGTCTACCAATTTCGCCATATCCCCTTTTTGTTTTGTGATTAGGATCACATTATGATGCCGTCACCCTTTTTTCTTTCATTTATATTATGCTGGAACCGTTGAATTCATTAGATACCGGTTCCTATATTGAAAAGTGTTTTCTACTATTTGATTTCTTGTCTATTTTTTTTGATCTCTATCGGAGACCAGTATTTGGTCCAATCAGAAATGATTCTATCATTTCTATATCACATTTCTATATCAGAAATTCAATATAGATATATACCGCATAACATATATATTATACTATATATAATATATTTATTATATAATATATTTATTATACTTAGATATGCCCCTATTTCTATCCGTGCAATTTTGAATACTTGAACGGTCGATTCTTTTTTTTTTTTCATCTTAGCTTTCGCCTTTTCGAATGAAACCAGAGGAGTGTTTCATTATGATCTGAATTACACTTTTATCTTTCATTTTATTCTTATCCTTTTCTTAGGGCAGACCCTCTATAACATAACAAAAAAAAGGAAAATTTGAGTATTATTAATTTAAAATTTAATTACTAGCCATAACTAATAAAATGGCTATAAACAATCATTCCGTTAATTTATAATTAGAAGATAATTCTAAATAAAATATATAAAAAAATGAAAATATATTTCATATATAATATATATGAAATATAATAAAATATCAAAAAAACATAGTACTATAGAATAGTAAAAAAAAAAATCTTACTATTTAATTAAGCTAATTAAGATATTAATTATCGATAAACATATATTTGAGAAATAGATCGAAATTTAATATTCAAATATCCAATATTTTTGGAAATATTCTTTATATATATATATATATTTTATATATATATATATTTTATATATTTATTTTTATATAAATAATATTTCTTATGAAATAGCTAAGAATGAACAATTAATATCTCAGTAGTTTACTAAATTAGTATATGTGTACAATTTATGTTATGCGAGCCCGCTTAGCTCAGAGGTTAGAGCATCGCATTTGTAATGCGATGGTCATCGGTTCGATTCCGATAGCCGGCTTTTCTCCATTTGTTTGATTTTTTACATAATTTAATTGATAATGTGAAATCAAAGTGAAAAACTTCTTTCCCTTTTCCCAAGGGTCACTGATCTATTTCTATTATTTCGTAGGAACTTCCAATTATGAATAAAAATTGGATTGGAGGAGTTCGGTCTCTGTAGAACAAATTAATTAAGATAAGAAAAGAACCCTAAATTTTTATTATTTTAAATTCTTTTTATTTATATAATACAATTATTTATATACAATAAGGTACGGATATTGATACAATTCCTCTAATTATTTATTCTTTGTAATACTTCAGTAAATTTCGCTTAATTTATCATATTTTAGTTTAGTTTTAATTTTGTTTTATGAAATTTCATAAAAAATAAGGAGTCTTTATGTCGCGTTACAGAGGACCTCGTTTCAAAAAAATCCGTCGTCTGGGGGCTTTACCGGGGCTAACTAGTAAAAAGCCTAGAGCCGGAAGCGATCTTAGAAACCAATCGCGCCCCGGCAAAAAATCTCAATATCGTATTCGTTTAGAAGAAAAACAAAAATTGCGCTTTCATTATGGTCTTACAGAACAACAATTACTTAAATACGTTCGGATCGCCGGAAAAGCCAAAGGGTCAACAGGTCAGGTTTTACTACAATTACTTGAAATGCGTTTAGATAACATCCTTTTTCGATTAGGTATGTCTTCGACTATTCCTCAAGCCCGCCAATTAGTTAACCACAGACATATTTTAGTTAATGGTCGTATAGTAGATATACCAAGTTATCGCTGCAAACCCCGAGATATTATTACAGTGAGGGATGAGCAAAAATCCAGGGCTCTGATTCAAAATTATCTTGATTCACCCCCCCGTGAGGAATTACCAAAACATTTGACTCTTCACCCATTCCAATATGAAGGATTAGTCAATCAAATAATAGATAGTAAATGGGTCGGTTTGAAAATAAACGAATTGCTAGTTGTAGAATATTACTCTCGTCAGACTTAACCATAACTAAAATAACAAGGGTTCGGGCAATTTTGCCCCCTTCATTTTGGCTTAAGTAAAGGGACCCGGGGTAAGTAAGGTAAGGGGTTTCATCTGGGGATTTTTCTCTTATTCATGTATCATAGATCGGTAGGGTATTTTCATTCCTTGTCGATTTTGTCCAGTATTTTTCGTACCACAGAAATTCGGGGTAGGAATAGATAATCTATATCAAAGAAAGGTCTAACTGTTGGAGTATCCATTCTTATTTGATGCATTGCAGTCAGTAACATTGGTGAATTAGTTGACGAGTACGGAAAGAGAGGGATTCGAACCCTCGGTAAACAAAAGTCTACATAGCAGTTCCAATGCTACGCCTTGAACCACTCGGCCATCTCTCCTACATAATGATTATGGCCCAAAAACCGAGTGAATAGTGAGTCATTCATATTATTTTGGATAGGTATTATGTACATTCAATTTTAACTCTAAAAATAGAAAACTTTTCATCAAAGAAAAATCCTTCCTCCGAGGCTGGGGATAAAGATAAATCCTTTTTGGGAAAAATTGTAAAATAAGGATATATATCTATTCATGTTTGCGAAGATGGTGTTTCCGCCCTTTCTAATATTTATACCGGATTAAATCACTCAATTGAAACGAATCCAATGATCGATATATTTTTTTTAGACTGTGTTTAATGGATACCTTTAAATCATGATTCTATTTAGTTTACACTATTATTCAATTTTCATAAAAATTATAAAATTTCTTTCCAGTTTTAGATTTTTCAACAACAACTCTTTACTCCAACTTCTTAACCCATAAATTTATTCCAAATTCATGAACCGCCCCCGGATTTTTTTTATTGATTCCTGTCAAAAAGAAACAATTTGAGTAAAAGGTCTTCCTTTTTAATGAATCCGTTTTTATGTTATTTCGTACTGCACAATTCCTTTGTTTGTGGGATCGTTTTCTCACGAAAGGGAATTAAAATAAATTATAGAATGGATTAATACACCTATGTCTAGATCTGGGATAAATGGAAATTTTATTGATAAAACCTTTTCAATTGTAGCCAATATCTTATTACGAATAATTCCGACAACTTCGGGAGAAAAAGAGGCATTCACCTATTACAGAGATGGTGCGATTTGATTATTTTTTTATTTTTTTTATTTTTACCGCTCTCGGTCTTAAGAGAAAGACAACATTATTCGGGATAGGAAGAAAAAAATTATGGAAATAAATCTACGCTTGTTGAAGGTGAAGTTTGTAAATAAAACAACGCCTTCTGTCGTGTATCCCCGATTAATGCAGCCTCAGATGCTTCAATTGTCGATTCTAGAGTATTGAGCGAAAGGTTACACCTATGGGTTAGGTCAACCCTACTCCACTAGTACCAATAGGGTGCATAGGGGAAGAAGCACTACTCCTAGGAATCAACACACGAAAACTTTGTTATAAATTATCCCTTTTCCTTATCAGGATCGGGACTAACAATGGTTGGGACAACAAACATCCATCTCGTTCGTATTTTGGATACCCGTATAACCATCGAAGACTGTTGAAGTGACTAATTCCTGCAAATTTAAGGGCGTTGAAGACAAAGAAATTGTTGGAGTAACTTTTTTTTATCTAATACCAACATGCTTGATGTTAAGGAAAGATCTTCTACAAGAAGGTTGGCTAGAGATTTCTTGTAAAAACACCAGCCCCGCTTAGTTTATAATGAGAATATTTCAGTCTTTTTGATTCCATGTATTATTATCATTATGCACATAAAGGAGGAGCCGTATGAGATGAAAATCTCATGTACGGTTCTGAAACGGAGATTCTTTGAATCGAATGACGACCGTAACGGATGTCGGCTCAATCCGAAGGAAATTATGCGGAAGCTTTACAGAATTATTATGAAGCTATGCGACTAGAAATTGATCCTTATGATCGAAGTTATATACTCTATAACATAGGCCTTATCCACACAAGTAACGGGGAACATACGAAAGCTTTGGAATATTATTTTCGGGCCCTAGAGCGAAATCCATTCTTACCACAAGCTTTTAATAATATGGCCGTGATCTGTCATTACGTGCGACTATCTCTACTATAGAAATAAAAAAAGGAAAGAAAGAAAAAATCCGTTAACGTTAATAAATACTAGAAACAAAGAGTAGGCTTTCTACATATGTATCGTTCAAAACAACGATTTTTATCAGCTGTAGCAAAGAAATAAACTTCATAAAAGTAGAAATATGAATATGAAGAAATAGGTATGCCTAGATACTTTACTTTTATTCTATGGATAAAGGATCTAATTGATAGAGGAAGCGCCGTAAAGATCAATTCGCGAGGTTTTGGTCCGATACAA